GCATTGATTTAACCCCATCCGCGGGACCACCACCCCATAGCATGTTGCCGCCAAAAGCAGAACCCCGTATTTCTTCTAGAGAATCTCCTAATTGTTCCAGAGCAACTAGAAGGAGATTCTTTAACCAGAAAGAATTCAGTTCAGATGTGGGATACCTATCCAGAAGTTTTCGCAACTCAATCATGTATGATGGAATCATCAAAGATTTGACCCTTTCGAACTCTGTCTCTAACTCACTATAGGCTCGGGAAACAAAGATAAGATGTGTATGAACGAGATATCCAGCAACAAGAAGAAGGAAAAGGATTGAATAGAGGAACTCCCGAGCATTTGGCGATCTCAGATGTGTCGATATCAATGGTGACTCATTATTTCGATGAATCATTTCTTCGGACAGAAGAAGATTATGGAAACACTTACTCGAAATCTCACTTATCAGATTCCATTGTGGAAGACGCCATTTTTTCTGAAGAATTCGCCATGATATATCTGATCCATGCATAATATCATGAAAAAGGGATACAAATTTTTGACTGCTACTTAGTACCGGCAATAGGTCTGAAAAAGTATCTAAAAATAGAAAATTTAGATATTTGTACCCTGTCGAAGTAAGGAACCATGGCATATATGTTTGGAATCGATTCCATTTTGAGAGAGTTGAAAAAGCACTGTCTCGTTGAAAGGTTCTAGACATCTGCCCTTTCTCAACGCATTTCTTTAGACAAAGACTCCGTTTTTTCCTCTTTTCGGATGGTAAATATTTCTCAGAACATGGAGTGTGAATCAAACCCATGTTTGAATTGAAATTGAGATACTGATGCAAGTTCTTCTCGTCTGAATCAGATAGATTCATATCTGAAAGAGGTTGACAATAAGTTCTTTCAAAATTGACTATTTGCCCCTCTGTTAGAGGTGTTCCAGAAATGGCTGCGATCGAGTAAATAGCTCTACGAACTAATAGATCGGATCGAATTGGAAAAGGGAAAAATTTGTACAAGTTATACCTTTCGTCACCGCTTTGTGGAAAATCGTTAGGTATGAATATGTTAGATACCTGTGACTCGATTGGTGAAATAGTATCTCTCTCCAAAAAAGCATGTTTTTTTTTACCGCCGCACAAAGAAAATATTTTGTTGCGAATGAACAAGATATTGAGGAATTGTCCATACGTAAAATCATAATTATTGATACGGACCTTTTCCACATAAAAAGTGAATCTTTTGTTACAATAGAAGCGATGTGGATTATTCAAGAATAGAAGTCGATTTGCTTTATAAAAAGAAGATATCAATGAACTCCTATGAAATGGTTTCACAGGATTCAGCCAATTGTCTTGATCGTGGGATATCGTTGAGAAATAGGAATCCGTGTTATTGTTATCAAAATCAAAAGATTTCCTGCGATTATTTCTAGTATGGAATGAGTCAATCATCCACTTTGGTATCTTATTGAACAAAAATGGTGATATTCTTCCTCCATTGATCAAGAATTTCGATTTTTGGGTTTGGGAAGTATTATGATCATCCAATAAGAGGGGTTTCCATTTTTTCAAATGAACGATTTGAAGACCTATTGATTCTAACAACTGATTGCAGAGTTGATCATTCGGACCTTTCCATTCATAGATGTGGATCTCAGACCTATGAATGGGGATATTCCCGAAACTCACAAAGAAAAAAGGAAGTGAGTTAGACAAAAAGAAAAGCAACTTGGACAAAAAGAAAGGAAGTGACTTAGACAAATCTTTTTTGTCGATAACTTCAGACCAATCAATCGAATATTGATTAATACGTAATCGATCGAACACTACTTGAAAACGGCTCTTCTGCTCAGAAACGAAATGTTTCAAATGCTCCTGGAAATTCTTGCTCCCATTGGACCATTTGTATCTATATGCATTAGGATCCCGATTCATGAATCTCTCGGTTCGAGAAATAAAAATAAGAGGAGCGAACCATTTCTTCTGACTCTTTTTCAAATTCGATAAATGTTGGTTGATCGTATATTTCATTATAGTTCTATGATTCAGAGTATCATTTCCTATTTGATCCCTGCGAATTCCATATTCGAAGTTGCGATCGGATCTATTCATTAAAAAGAATCGATTCAATACATTTCTTATGTACCCATAGGTGCTATATTGGATTTGAATCCGATTTCGGATCAATCTAGATTGATTGACTGCCTCCATTATGTTGTTGCTAGCAAATGCCACTATTTTTGGTTTTGGATCTTCCAAATCATTCCCGCAGGAGATCCGGACCCATTTTTTTCTGATCCTTCGATAAAAAGATTCATTCTCTTCATAAAAAATAGGAGGTAGAACCAATAAAGATTTCTTTTTCGATTCATTCCTGTAGTTGAATACCTCATTCAAGAATTGTTTTTGATCCAATCCGTAGGAAAAAATAGAAAAGGCAAATCCCTTATGATACACCAGATCCGGCTCGGTTATTGATAGAGTGAATAGATCTGCCATTTCTTGAAATATCTCTTCTGA